CTTTTATTTTGGATAAACAAGGATTCAAATTCTTTATTGTCGAATTCAAGGAGGTCTTGCGTGAGATCAAGAATTCTCACGAGTTATTAGATTCATGGACCAAATTCAATTCAGTACGCTCTTTCATTCGAATTTTTTTCGACCAGGAGCGTTTCCTCCAAATTTTGGACCCACGAATTTGGAGTATCCTATTTTCACGCAACTCACGGGGTTCGAGAAAGACTCGATATTTCACGATCAGAGGTGTGTTACTATTTGTAGTAGTGGTCTTTATATACAGGATGAGCTGTAGGAATATGATTGAAAGAAAAAATCTCTATTTGACAGGGATTCTTCCTATACCCCTGAATTCCATTGGACACAGAAATGATACATTGGAAGAATCTTTTGGATTTTCAAATATAAATAGGTTGATTCTTCCGCTCCTCTATCTTCCAAAGGGAAAAAAGATCCCTGAGAGTTCTTTCCTGGATACGAAAGAGAGTACTTGGGCTCTTCCAATAACTAAAAAGTTGATCATGCCCGAATCTAGCTGGGGTTCGCGGTGGTGGAGGAGCTGGATCGGAAAAAAGAGGGATTCCAGTTGTAAGATAGGTCATGAAACCGTTTCTGGAATTCAGATCTCATTCAAAGACAAAAAGAGCAAATATCTAGAGTTTCTTGAGGATTCAGAATATCCCAAATTGATCAATCAAAGAGAGATTCAACAATTAAAAGAAGAATCGATTCTTTGGCATCCTTCTTCTTCCTTGGAAGGAACAGAGGAAGAAATCCAAGAATTTCTTGGCAATTCTACAAGATCCCTTCTTTCTTTTTTCTCTGACAGATGGTCAGAACTTTATCTGAGTTCGAATCCTACTGAGAGGTTCACTAGAGATCAGAAATTGTTGAAGAAAGAACAAGACCTTTCTTTTGTTCCCTACAGGCGATCGGAAAATCAAGAAATAGTGAATCTATTCAAGATCATTTCGTATTTACAAAAGACGGTCTCAATTTATCCTATTTCAATAAATGCAGAATGTGATAGGGTTCCGAAGGATGAATTGGGTGTGGACAGTTCCAACAAGATTTCATTTTTCAAAAGAGATCCAATTTTTGATTTATTGAATCTATTCCATGACCGGAGCAGGGGGGGATACACCTTAGATCGCTATTTTGAATCAGAAGAGCGATTTGAAGAAAGGGTCGATCTATTCACTCTATCAATAACCCAGCCCGATCTGGTGTATCATAAGGGATTTTCCTTTTCTATTGATTCCTACGGATTGGATCAAAAAAAATCCTTGAGTGAGGTCTTCGACTCCAGGGATGAGTCGAAAAAGAAATCTTTCTTGGTTCTACCTCCTCTTTTTTATGAAGAGAATGAATCTCTTTTTGTTTTTGGAAGGATCAGAAAAAAACGGGCCCGTATCTCCTGCCGAAATGATTTGGAAGATCCCAACCTAAAAAAAGTGGTGTTTGCTATCAACAACATAATGGGGGCAGTCAATCAATATAGATTGATCCGAAATCTGATTCACATCCAAGAGAGCACCCAAGGGTACATAAAAAAGGTATTGGATCGATTCTTTTTAATCAATAGATCCACCCGCAACTTCGAGTCTGGAATTCCAGGAGCTCAAATAGCAAATGATACTATGAGTCATAGAACTCGAATGAAATATACGGTTAACCGATATTTATATTTATCGAGTTTGAAAAAATGTCCGAAGAAAAGCTTCGATCCTCTTCTTTTTATCGAGAGATCCATGAATCGGGATCCTGCGGCATATAGAAACAAAAGGTCCAAGGGGAGCAAGAATTTCCAGGAACATTTGGAGCATTTCGTTTCTGAGCAGAAGAAATGTTTTCAAGTGCATAAGAGCCTTTTTCAAGTGCATAAGATCTCGTTTCAAGCAGTGTTCGATCGATTCCATCAATCTCAATATTCGATTGATTGGTCCGTGTTTATTGACAAAAAAGATTTGACTAAGTCTAAAGCACGTCTTTTCTTTTTGTTCGTATTAGTACGAACATTTTTGTACAAGTCGCTTTCTTTCTTGTTATCGAAGTTACCTCTCGTGTTATCGAAGTTACTGCCCTTTGTCTTTGTGAGTTGCGGGAATATCCCCATTCATAGGTCCGAAATCCGCATCTATGAATTGAAGGGTCCGACTGATCAACTCTGGAATCAGTTGTTAGAATCAACAGGTCTTCAAATCATTCAGTTGAACAAATTGAAACCCTTCTTATTGGATGATCATGAGACTTCCCAAAAATCCAAAATTGTAGGAACAGTTGATAACATGGATTCCTATTTCTCAATTCTATTCGACGATCAAGAAAATTGGCTGAATCCCGTGAAAGCATTTAATAGAAGTTCATTGATATCTGCTTTTTATAAAGCAAATAGACTTCGATTCTTGAATAACCCACATCGGTTCTCCTTCTATTGTAACAAAATATTCCCTTTTGTTGCCGAAAGGGCTCGTTTCAAGAATTCTGATTTTTTATATAGAGAATTCCTCACTAGTTTCTTCATTGGCAAGAAAAAATTTTCTTGCGGCGGTAAAAAAAAGAATGCTTTTGGGGAGAGAGTGACTCTTTTACCAATCGAGTCAGAGATATCTAAGATACTCATACCTGACGATTTTGCACAAAGTGGTGACGAAAGGTATAACCTGTGCAAACCTTTCCATTTCCCAACTCGATCCGGTCCATTAGTTGATAGAGCCCTTTACTCCATCGCCGACATTTCTGAAACACCTCTAACAGAGGGACAAATGGTCAATTTGGAAAGAACATATTGTCAACCTCTTTCAGATATTCATTTATCTGATTCAGAAAGGAAGACCTTGCATCAAGATCCCAATTTCAATTCAAACATGGGTTTGATTCACACTCCATATTCTGAAAAAGATTTACCGTTCGAAAAGAGGAAAAAACGGCATCTAGATCTAAATCTAGACAAATGTGTTGAGAAAGGGCAGATGTTTCGAACTCTTCTCTCGAAGATGTATCGAACCCTTCTTTCAAAATGGAATCTCTTCCAAACATATATGCCATGGTTCTTTACTTCGACAGGGTACAAATATCTAAGTTTACTAATTTTAGATCTTTTTTCAGACCTATTGCTGATACTCAGTCTAGGTATCCGTCAAAATTGTGTATCCCTTTTTGATCATATTATGGGTGATCTTAGGGATGATATTAGGCAGGGGATCATTAGACCGTGGCAAATTCTTCAGAAAAAATGGGTTCTTCCACAAAGGAATCGGATAAGGGAGATTTCGAGGATATGTTTACGCAATCTTACTCTGTCTGCAGAAAGGATTCGTCGAAATAATGAGTCACCATTGATATTCACACATGCACATCTGAGATCACCTAATGTTCTGGAGTTCTTCTATGCAACACTTTTCCTTCTTATTGTTGCTGCATATCTCGTTTGGACATATCTTTCTCGTCTTTCAAAAGACTATCTTGAGTTACATACAGAGCTCAAAAAGGTCAAATCTTTGATGATTCCATCATACACAATTGAGTTGCGAAAACTTCTCGATAGGTATCCTCCATCTGAACTGAATTCTTTCGGATTCAAGAATATCTTTCTAGTTGTTATGGAAGAATTAAAGGAGTCTCTTTCTGTCGTCGGCAAAATGCTAAAGGGTGGTGGTCGCGCTTATGGGGTCGAATCAATCTTTTCTAATTGGAATAGAAATCTCTTCGATATCAACGATCTCATAAGTCTCATACCAAATCCCATCGATCGAATCCTTTTTTCGATAAATACGAGACATTTAAGTCATACAAGTAAAGAGATCTATTCATTGATAATAAAAAGAGAAAGGGTTTACGGTGCTTGGATTGATGATAAAATAGAATCCTTGCTCTCGACCTCTGTGGCTATTGATGATTGCGACAGAGGCAACTTGCTTCAGCTCTCCACCCTCACCTTAACGACAGAAAAAAGGATTGATCAAATTCTATTGAGTCTGACTCATAGTTCAAAGAATGTATATGGTTCTCAAATGATTGAACAACCGGGAGAAATGTACTTACAACACTTAGTTGACCTTCAGAAGAAGTATCTACTGGCTTATGAGTTCAATACATCCTCTTTAGCAGAACGACGAATATTCCTTGCTCACTATCAGACAATGACTTATCCACAAACCTCATGTGGGGTTAATGGTTTTCATTTTCTATCTCATGAAAAACCCTTTTCGCTACGCTTAGACCTCTCCCCCCCTAGGGGTATTCTAGTAATAGGTTCTATAGCAACTGGGCGATCCTATTTGATCAAATCCCTAGCAACAAATACCCACTTCCCCCTTATTACGTTAGAGATGGAAGCGCGCTCCTCCTGGCCTTTTTTCCAGCATTTGGAGGAGATCTATGGTGACCAGCTGGAGTATGTGTATGACGATACTAGTCTTAGTGTGGAGGTCGAGGAGGAGGAGGATACTTCCTGGGGTATTGAGGAGTTCAGTCTTCCTGATACTCAAGAGGATGGTGAGATTGAGGATCAGGCTGAGATGGATACGAGACGTGATCTTGATGGTATTGAGTATACCCATGCTATTGAGGATATGATTGATGTGGGGATTTCTGTTGATGCTCAGTTAAATTGTTTACCTGAGTCCATTCTCATCAACGAAATTGAGGGTCATGATGTGGATGAGCTCGATGAGGCGGAGACGGAGTTGTGGGAGTTATGGATGGAGGAGTGGGACCGGCACCTACTTGGTATCTCCCTTCAATTCGCATTAGTAAGAGCAATGACTCCTTGCATATTATGGATTCCAAACATTCATGATGTGTATCATGAGGATAGCGTAAGCTTAGCGGGATTACTGAATTCTCTCTCTGGGGATTGTGAAGGACGTTCCACTAGAAATACTCTAGTTATTGCTTCGACTCATCTTCCCAAAAAAGTGGATCCCGCACTAATAGCTTCAAATAGATTCAATACATGCATTAAGATACGAAGGCTTCTTAGTACACAAGAACGAGAGCGCTTTTTCACTCTTTCATATACTAGAGGCTTTCACTTGGAAAAGGAAATGTTCGATACTAATGGATTCAGGTCTATAACTACACAAGATTTTACAGCACTTACCAATGAGGCCCTATCGATTAGTATTACCCAAAAAAAATACATTCTAGACACTAATACAATTCGATTTGCTCTTCATAGGCAAACTTCGGCTGTGGAATCCCGGTCAATCTCGATTTCCGATCATAGCATCCTTTTCTATCAGACAGGAAGGGCTCTTGCACAAAATCTATTTATAAGTCAAGGCCTCATAGATCCTATCTCTGTATATATAAAGAAGAAGTCGTGTAACGACGGCGGTTATTCATATTTGTACAGATGGTACTTCGAGCTTGGAACGAGCATGAAGAGATTAACGATACTTCTTTATCTTTTGAGTTGTTTTGCCGGATCGGTTGCTCAAGACCTTTGGTCTTCACCTGGGTCCGATGACAAAACGGACACTTTTTCTTATGGACTTCTTGAGAATGATTCTTATCTAGCTCAGGGTCTATTAGAACTAGAAGGTGCTCTAGTGGCTTCACGGACAGAAAAAGCTTGGAGTCGGTTTGATAATGATCAAATGACACTCTTTTTTCGGGCCGAACCAAGCTTAGATAGAATGGAAAATGGATTTTCTTCTATCTTTGAAGAAGCGGGAGAAGAAGAAGCCCCTGGCCTAGAGAAGCCTTTAGTCACTCACATAGTTTCGGCTCCTAGAATATGGAACCCTTGGCTCATTCTATTTGATTGGATCGATATCGAAGAGGCTGAGCGTAAAGAGGAAGAGGCTGAGCGTAAAAAGGAAGAGGCTGAGGATGAGCTTCAGGATGAAGAGGCTGAGGATGAGCTTCAGGATGAAGGGGCTGAGCGTAAAGAGGAAGAGGCTGAGCTTCAAGAGTTTCAAGATCTTGAAGATCCTCAAGATGAAGAGGGTGGGCTTCCAGAGTTTCAAGGTCCTCAAAAGGAAGAGGCCTATCTTTATCAAAAGGCTGTTGAGCTTCAAGCTCAACAGGATGAGCTTCAAAAGTATGGTCCGGGGTTCTCGGAGAGTGGAATCATGAAGTATCCGACACGAACTCGATTTCGATTTTTCACAGAAAAAGGCTTTTTTCAAGGAAGCCAATTCATTTGGGACCCCGCGGATTCACTCTTTTTCCTACTCAAAGAGCAGGCCCTTAGCTTTGTGTTTTCGCATCCAGAGTTCTTTGCAGATGAAGAGATCTCAAAAGAAGGGCTTCTTGCTTTGACTGTCCAAAGATGTCCTTTCTTTGACAGTTCCCACTGGTTTATCAAGAAGAGGCAAGAAAGGTACTTCGAATTCTTGATTCATCGCGAGAGGTGGCTTAGAACGAGCAGTTCATTATCTAATGGATTTTTATGTTCTAAGACTCAGACTCTATTTGAGAGTTATCAGTACTTATCAAATCTCTTCCTATCTAACGGAAGATTATTGGATCAAATGACAAAAACATTGCTGAAAAAAAGATGGATTTTCCCGGATGAAATGAAAATTCAAATTGGATTCATGTATACAGGACAAGGATTTCCCATTACTTAGCCCGAAAGATATGTGGCCATTAAATTGAAATAGGGATTAAGTGGAACAGAATTGATTGAGTAGTAGAGTCGTGATAAAGGCCTCTTTCTTCCATATCGTTCCGTGGAGCTAAAGTCCACGGAACAATTCCAATAACGAATCGTTGGTTTAACTGAATAACTAACTAAAAGAGTTAGAGCTTTCTCTTCGTTTCAGGTCGACGGATCTTCTAAATTGGAAAATCCCCTATATGGATAATATACATTCCAGTTGACCGAGCTTCATTGTAATTGTTTTGTGCCGCAGCAAAGATATCCACGGGGCGGTTCGTCCTATTCAGAGATGTAGGACCAAGAAGTATTCGATTCTCTTTCGGATAGGTCCTAGGAGGGCTGGAATGCCAACAGGTGTATATTATTGAATTCACCCGATTGGATAGTACCCTTTTTGGGAACATCCCAGTGCCAAAGTCAATGAATGGGGTAAGGTAAATCGCTAATCCCTAAAACGGACTAGGTACTTTATCCGTTGGTCTACAGGCGGGCATTTTACCAGAGTTTTCTATTCTCTCAATCTACCCTTGAGAGATTCTTGTTGAAGCATATACTCGGGGGGTGGGGGCAGGGCGGACGATTTCAAAGTGGACTCGTCCATTCATTAGCATTAGATAGAATGGATCACCAAGATCTTCTATTGAATTGCTCATTGAATGAGCATTCTGAATATTATGCCTTGAAGAGGACTCGAACCTCCATGCTTTTTAGCACGAGATTTTGAGTCTCGCGTGTCTACCATTTCACCACCAAGGCATCTTCAAAGTGAATTGTATTTCATGAATATGATATCTATCTAGTATCATGGATGGAATATATGACAAAGGTTGAGTGCTGGAGTCTTTCTGTTGATCGGTCATGTCATCAAGGCCCGGACATCCAATTGCTTT